GTTCCCAACCACGGGTCGAATGAAATCCTAGACACAAATCAGCTAATAAAAGAATAGAAAGCGCTTTTGTTGTGTCACTTAAGTTATAGAGGAATTCCTGAGTCCACGAGTTAAGAATAACAAGTTCTTTAGTACCCAAAATAGAATAACCGCTTAGAATAAGGAAAGAGAGTAAATTTGTCGATAAGTGCAAAATCGTATGAATACGATCCTCGTTGTTCACCTTGATTAATTGGATTGTTTCGTTATGGATTCCTATACGAAGGTTTTGTAGATGTGTTTCCGAGTATTCCTTGAGCATTTCGTCCAAGAAGAGAAGTTCATCTAATTCTATGAATTTTTCTAAAATATTCTTTTCTTCAATATCGTTCAAAAAAGTTTCGGATGGCTCAGTCTTCCACCAATTACTAACCCAAGATTCCAGATGTTTATTAAATAAGAGAGAAATACACCGGGGCAAAAATACTATAGATGGAAGATATAAAATAGGAGGGAATGCTGTCTTTTTTGCCATTTTTTCATCTATGAATTGTTAATGAACCCATCTCATTCATCGACTCTAGGCCCTATCAAATTTCTCTTACGCACGAGTTCTATTCCAAGGTATTGAACCTATGAATCTATTCAATCGTTTTATTTGTGAGTTAGGCCTTAGTTCTTGAATCTAGAAAGAGTACAGAAATTGACTAAGAAGCTACTTTGAATTTGAATGAATAAATAATCAAAAAAAGATTGTTTCCCGATATCTCAACCCAATTTGTCAAAAATAGCTCCTTTCGATGAGTGCCTGAAAGAACAACTTTAAGTAATGAATAGGAATATTATTCCTATTTTGAAACGAAAGAACTCCCTTTCTATTATTCTAGAAATATATCTCAACTTTCGAAAAGACTATGAGTAGTCAGGGAGAGAATAATTGAGCGAAGTTTCTGACGAATCTTGGGATGATCAAAAAAGAGCGGAAAACCAAAACCGAACTCCGCTAGTTGTCCAAAATCGTTATTAAGGGATCCAATTGTTTGGACATTACGGAGCACAAAAACAGATAAATAAGGCGGGTCGATTGAAAAATTTTTTGACAGGATATTAGGAGATGAATCTATTAGAAAAATTTGATACTTCTTATTATTATTGAATTGAATTCTGTAGATTTACCTCTCTATAAACGACCCCAAAACAAAAAGAGTTTTGTTTTATACTTATCCCTTATACGCCTACTTTCGCTCGAATTACGCCTACTTTCGCTCGAATAAAGGCTCGGAATAAACCTCAGTTTAGTTATGTTATAGAAATTCGCGATCGAAAACGAGGATTTTTGAGTTTTTCCCCTCCGGCTGAGAAATGTTCTCGCAGTTCTCAAAATACTTCAATGGGTACACGCAAGAAATAGGCCAATTCCGCAGCTTTTTGTTCAATTCCCCACGGAGTCAAATCCTCATCAGGACGAGTCAATGGAAGGATTCCCTGTCCTCGGATTTCCATATAAAGGCCGGGACGACGAGCATAAATACCCTCTTTAACTTCTATTCGGACGGACTGAATATCTTTTATAAGGAATCGGCGGAAGATGCGCCGATTTTTTCCGGGAAATCCCCAACGAAAGATACACACTCTTCCTTCTTTTCGATCGAAGCGATCATAACCACTACCTACATTCCAAGAAATTGTGCACCACAAATAGGAGCTAATAAAAAGACCCGCGATCCCATAGAAAGACATCACAATCCCTTGTGGGAAAAAAACAATTTGCTGAAACGTAAATAAAGATCTCCAATTTGGACCAAGATAACTGGAAGTTCCAACCAACAAGAATCCGAATGAACCTAAAAAAAGAATAACAGTCCAGCAGAAATTACTTGTTTTTCGAGATCCCGTTATACGTTCTATCCATATATGTTCTGATCGACAACTCATACTTGCTCCGTTTGCATTTTCTTGGAATTGAGCGAATATCCCAAATGAATTTGATGTTAGTCTTTTTGTTTCCGAAGAAACTCTCATCAACTAGCACTAGTTTGATGTAAACCTTTAGGAGTAATTCATTAAGGAATAATTCATTAAATTGATTCGATCTGAACTAATAACATATCCTTCGTACCACCCCACTAAAGATATCCAGATACTCCATATACCCATATAGCGCGGTTCTGCAGACATAAGAGTTTTTCGGCAGAAGAAGCTTATACCATATTCCACTCATACCTGTGTTCTTATACAAGTCTAAAACCAAACTAATGAGATTTTGTCCCATCCATCGGTTCTAAACAATCTTATTTTTTTGAACATAAAGAAATAAAGAAGCCATTGTGATTGCAGGAAATACTAGGCCTACTAACGGTACCAAAACAGAGGGGAAGTTAAGAATTGTCATAGAATGTGTACCTCGATTTACTATTTTTACCTGTTATTATTAGTTATAAAGATATCTTATTATAATCAAAAATATCGATTAGATACTCACTTTGATAAATACTTAGATCTATCTAAGTGAATATATGTTACTAATTCATCTGATTTTTTTGTAAAAAAAGGATGCGGCGAATTCGCTTCAAACATAGAAAGATCAGTCCAAAGAGAACACTTGTGAACACAGCGTTCTACACCCAATTGTTGGCTTTCCCTTTTCTGTGCTGCTCGTTCGGAAGCCTGCCCTATCCGGGATGAAATGTCGACTTATGCGTATTCCCACGAACTCCACTATTTTGGCATTCCTTTTATTTTCTCATCAGCCCACTCTTTCCCGTCCCCTTTGTAAAAAAGAAGATTTCGTGGAGACGCGCGGAGTCGAAGACTTTATACTTTCAAAGATCTGCATTTATCACAAGCTCCGGAGTAGGTCCCTTTTTTCAGAAAACAGAGGGCATGTTCAAATGTTCTTCAAATAGCATTGTCCAAATGGACTCCGGCAGTTTAACCGAGTATCGTCGAAGTCGAAATCTGAAAAATTTCTTGGCATTTGTGAAAAGAGATAAGTACTTTACTTTTGTGTGGAAATATTCACCTGAGCCGGTATTGAAATACTTTGAGATTCCAATAATAGATTAAGATCCTAATTCTGTATGAACGGAGGAATCAAGAAAGTTTTCTCTTTCAATTGGACTTTGGACCAGATACAAATTTATATACAAAAATTAGAAGATAATTTCAATATGACATGACAATGGGTTGCCCGGGATTCGAACCCGGAACTAGTCGGATGGAGTAGATAATTTCCTTGTTAAATAAGTAAAAACCTCTCCCCAAGCCGTGCTTGCATTTTTCATTGCACACGGCTTTCCCTCTGTATCCATCTAAAACTCAGTTCCTTTATTAGATAAAAAGTGGAATACTCAGTTGATTTAATCCTTACTACATCAACATTTCAGAATAGAAAGAAGGAAAAATTTTGTTAGTTCTTCATTATTTATATTTAAAAACATTAAGTCTAAGTCAAATTTCCATTTACGTGCTTTCTTAACGAATCAGTCATGATTGGCCAAATCATTGATACAAATAATATCCAAATACCAAATCCTCTTTCTATAGAACCTACGCGAAATAGAAGAAGCTCTTGGAAACGTCAAGGAAAGAACTTGTTCTTCCACCGTAAAGAATTCTTCGAATAATTCCGAGCCGAATCTTTTCAAAAAAGCTCGTACAGTAGTTTTGTGTTTACGAGCTAAAGTTCTAGCACAAGAAAGTTGAAGTATATACTTTATACGCGACAAACTCTTTTTTTTTGAAGATCCGCTATGATAATGAGAAAGATTTCTGGATATACGCCCAAATCGGTCAATAATATCAGAATCTGATAAATCGATCCAAACAGCCTTACTAATAGGCTGCCCTAATATAGTACAAAATTTGGCTTTCGCCAATGATGAAATCAGGGGACTAAGTGGAACAACAGTATCAAACTTCTTAATAGCATTATTGATTAGCAATGAATTTTCGAACAGTTGATTACGTACCGTTGAAGTTTGTCGATGCACACTTGAAAAATAACCGAGAAAGTCAAGGGAATGATTTGATAATTGGTTTATATGGATTCTTCGTGGTTGAGACCACACGTAAAAATAAGATTGCCATAAATTTACAAAGTAATATTTCCATTTATTCATCAAAAGAGACGTACCTTTTGAAGCGAGAATCGCTTTCCCTTGATACCTAACATAATGCATGAAAGAATCCTTGAATATCCATAGGTTGGTTTGAAAAGCCCTGGCCACGGTTTCTATAAGATGCTCTATTTTTCCATAGAAATGGACTCGTTCAAGAAGGGCTCTAGAAGATGTTGATTGTAAATGAGAAGATTGGTTACGAAGAAAGACAAAGACGGATTCGTATTCACATACATGAGAATTATATAGGAAGAAGAATAATCTTTGATTTCTTTCTGAAAAAGAAGGACTGACTTTCTTTGAAGTAATAAGACTATTCCAATTATGAAACTCGTGAAGAACGAATCTTAATAAATGCAAAGACGAAGCATCTTTTAGCCAGTAGCGAAGAGCTTGAACCACGATTTCTAGATGGATTGGGTAAGGTATTAGTATATCTAACACAAAATTTAAATGCGAAATTTTGTCCTCTAAAAAAGAAAAAATGGAATGAATTGAGCGTAAATTAGCGGATTTGACTATCTCTTTACCTATCTTTTGGCGCTTTGCTAGGGAAGATAGTAATCGTAGCGAAAATGGAATTTCTATAATGACCGAAAATCCCTCTGATATCATTTGAAAATCAAAATTCTTATTGCGCCCCCAAAGTCGATTTTGTTTAGAATCATTCAGGGAAAGAATCAAAAAAGTCGGGTCATACATTCGAGTAATTAAACGTTTCACAATGAGAAAGCTGAATTTATTGTCAGAACCTCCATTTTTCAACAAAATGGATCTATTTAAACGATGATCATGAGCAAGTGCATAAATATACTCCTGAAAGATCAGTGGATATAAGAAGTCGTGTTGTTGCAATCTATCGAGCTCTAAAGAGCTTTGAAATGCCTCCATTTTCATTCTATTTGAACCAAAGGGAGAGGATTTTGGGAGTTATCAAATGATACATAGTGCGATACAGTCAAAACAAGGTATTTTTTTAGTAAGAAAGGAATAGATACCTCGGATACAGGTAAACTTATTAACGGATTCTCTATCCTCTCTTTTTCCATTTCAATGAAGTAGTTTAAATTTGTTCTAGGATAACAAGATGTTTAGAAATCCTTTATTTTTTCAACCCAATCGCTCTTTTGATTTTGGAAAATTTGTTATCAATATACTCTTTCTTATACACACACATCTCCATTATGGAATGGAGAAGGCTAATATTTAGGATTCATTAAAAAATAAAGAATCCGCTCATGGGATAAGCCCTTCCCGTATCCGGCACTAATATATTTTTAACGTCTAATTAGATCAGGTAATCATTCAAATTAAGAATGGGAGCTCGTTACTTTTTCTTTCCTTAGAATTTCATTATATTAATTGAAGCCAGAAGGCTTTATCCATTTATTCATTCGACCCAACTTGAAATTGAATACATTTTGCTCCCTTCCAATAAGTTAAACAAAGTTTTGTATCGATTTGGAACGAATAAAATATTCTCAAAACTCTTAATTGAGACGACATGCTATTTTTTCCAGTCATTCCCTTTTAGGATCAGTCGTGGTCTTCCAAACTTTACCGATGGTATGGATGAATTCATCGCTTCATCTAAATGTGTAAAAGATCGTAGTCGCACTTAAAAGCCGAGTACTCTACCGTTGAGTTAGCAACCCGAAGAGAATAAAAAAAAGTATGTAGATAGAATCAGAATGAAAATAAATGATTAGCCGAGGGAATCAAAGCATAAAAACACCGTTTCTAATCGATTAAGAACCTAAAATCGCAATAATTCAGATAAAAATACAAGACATTTTCCGATAACCGAAAAACCAGAAATAAATGCCAAAATTGATAGATCATCTCTTATGTTATTGTTATTCACTTTTGCAATCACCAATTATTGAATTTTGGTATTAAAGCGCATCTACTAAAGCCATTATTTGAATAAAGTAAGGTAAAAACCAAACCTATGGAACGGAAAGAAATCCGTTTATCACGATGCATTATATTTGTTCAATGCGGTGTTGTCAATATAAAGGTTAAGAAAAGAATACAATGGAAAAAGATAACAAATTCAGTGGAAATAATAGTCAAAAAAATAAGGGCTTGTGTTGGATTGGCACTACCTAGATACAAAAAAGTTTCGCTGGGGGAATAAAAAAATAAGAAGTATAAAAAGATCTCGGATTTAGTCAATCAAAGGATAAACATAATCTAGAAAAGTTATACAAAGTTATATATGCTACCCCCCCCTTTTTTCCTTACTTTAAGGAAATTTTATTTGATTGGGGCAAAGTTCTTTAAAAACCGCCGACTTCTTTAAAATATCCCGAACAGTTTCTGTAGGCTGAGCACCCCTTTCAAGAAAATATAGAATAGCAGGAACGTTTAAATACGTTTGCTTCTTTATCGGATCATAAAAACCCACTTTCCGAAGATCTCTTCCTTCTCTTCGGGATCGAACATCAATTGCAACGATTCGATAAGTCGCACGTTGCTTTCTACCACATCGTTTTAAACGAAGTTTAACCATAACATTCCTCTACTTTGAAACCCCTATGGAATTGATTCAATTATGGAATCATGAATAGTCATTGGTTCAGGCGGTACATACATATAATAATCGATATTTTTTCTTCTATATATATTTTATCTCATACTACTCTCTCGATATAAAATCTAATGCTTTGCAAAAAAAGCAATCAAAAACTTTTGTATATCGAATTCAAAGTGCCATGCTATTATGACTTTATATTCATATTTCGTATGGATATTCATTTTTCATATGGCGAAGGCATAGTCTTCTTTTTTCTTTCAAATAAAACCTCATTGGCGCCAAGCGTGCGAGAATGAAATACGTTTAGTCGGTGTTCCTGAGGCCAGGACAAAAGCTGCCATTGAAGCGGCTACTACCAGACGTGCTGTATGCACAGTTGGGTCCACTAGAGTTATCGCACGATGAATAGCGATCCCATGGAGGACCGATCCACCAGCAGAGTTTATGCTAAAGATTTTTCTGAATAAATCGTAGCAAGACCTCGTCTTTGAAAGATATCTTATTAGAATAAATAATTAGAATAAAAAATGTCAATTTGAATATCAATTCGATGCTCACTTTGATAGATCTAAGTATCGATCAAAGTGAGTATAGGTCATTATTTTTTGATCAATTGGACAAAAGGATGCGGTCAATTCCCCAGTCCCTTCGTTACTATTCGTTACGTCATTCGTTGAAGCGCTCCCTGACTCCATGTGACAATCGAAGCTCTGCAGCATAACCACACAAGCCCTCAAACATAGAAAGATCATTCCACTCACTACTCTATTTATTTGGTTTGATGTGGAAACATATGGAAAAACATATGGAAATGGATAGAAATGTAGATATTTTGGGGTGGGCATATCCACGATTCATAGATATCTTACTGCTGGAATTATCTACGATTAAATGTAGATCTTGGTGCGGGCATATCCAGTTAAAGTAAAGGTGGTTATGGATAGGCCCGGGGGATATCTACGATTAGATGTTAAGGTGGTATTATGAATATGCCCCTTGGGACGAAAGGGATCGAACCTTCGATTACCGGGACCAAAACCCGTCGCCTTACCACTCGGCTACGCCCCATTTGCACTTTTCGTGATTCTTAGTTTCATAAAATATTATATAAATAATAGTTGTTGTTGTCAACTCCCATGGAGTATTTTCTTAGTTTCATAAAATATTATATAAATAATAGTTGTTGTTGTCAACTCCCATGGGGTATTTTCTTCTATACAATTTTTGTTATATATATTGTCGCTGTTTTTGTCAAGTCCTATCCAAATATCTCGAGAAAATTTTACCAGAAGATTTGTAAGAAAAGAGATAGGATAATAATCTAGATTCTAGGTTCTAGATTCGTGCTCGGAATTTGACACGTGTAGATATAGAATTCGACTGAATTTATTGATCATTACATAGAATTCAATTAAAATATTAGATGAAAATATGATTTCTTCGATTCTCCTTTGCGAATTGGAGGATTTTTGATTGGGCAGGTTCAAAGAAAAAGAAAGATTTTTGTGTCTACCTTACTTTCTTCAGTTTTCCTTATATCAAGAACTCAATCAAATTGCAATTATTTCCAAGAACAAAATGTCTGCTATGCTTAATATCTTTAGTTTGATCTGTATCTGTCTTAATTCTGCCCTTTATACGAGTAGTCTTTTCTTTGCCAAATTGCCCGAGGCCTATGCTTTTTTAAATCCTATCGTAGATATTATGCCAGTCATACCCCTGTTCTTTTTTCTTTTAGCCTTTGTTTGGCAAGCTGCTGTAAGTTTTCGATAAGATACTTAATACTATCCTAGCCTATCCTCGAAAATTCCTGAGTTCTTGGAGAAAACATTAGAACGATAAGATCAAATAAGTCTTTAGAGCATCAACCTTTGATTCAAACATTGAAATTCTTGGATAGCTGCGATAAATCAAATTCGGCTCGCCACATTCCCCCATTCTGACCTTTTTCCAGTGAAAGGCCTTATTTAGATTTTCTTTTATACAGGATTAGGGTCCCATATGAATATCTAATTATCTAATTCTGGGTATGAAGTCATTTTGGGGACTCAAAGACTCTTATTAGAAATTAATTTGAATTTCTTAGACTTATTTTCTAGTTCGAGAAAGCATTTTATTTCTTGGTGTCAAAATAAACTATGTGGTAGAAAAATGGACGATCTATTCTCTTTTTTCGTTTTTTCCAAAAATGCTCGCGGAGATTGTGTAATGCTTACGCTCAAACTTTTCGTTTACACAGTAGTAATATTCTTTGTTTCTCTCTTCATCTTTGGATTCCTATCTAATGACCCAGGACGTAATCCTGGGCGTGAAGAATAAAGGTTTTTTCGTTTTTCTAGCTTGATTTTTTCATTTTCTTATGATTTTTTTATCTATTTCACATGTTTAACTAGGAAAAAGGGGGTTTGCGAAAATTGAAAGAAAAAGAAAATATCAAGTCATCGACGAAAACGGAAAGGGAAAGAGAGGGATTCGAACCCTCGGTACGAATAACTCGCACAACGGATTAGCAATCCGCCGCTTTCGTCCACTCAGCCATCTCTCCCTATTGAAAAAGATAATTATAATTATTAATATGTTACATTCCACATGAAATACGGATTCAAAAAAGTCTTTCTTTCTCCTTCTTTATCTTTCTTAGAGTGATATGTAAAACTTTTATTAGCTATGCCATTTCGATAAATTAAAGATTCAAAAAATCTAATACAAAGAAAAAGAAATATAAAGATAAAGAAAGAGGACTTCCTTGCTGTGATTTTCTTCGAAGGGCCCTTTTATTTCCACGGCCTGGCCCGGTCACTACCCAGCCGGGCCTTTTTTTGTTCCAACAAATTCTAGCTAAATTGATCTTATTTGAAAACAAAAAAGGCGTACTATTTTTTTAACATGTTAAAGCAAGACCAAAAAGAAAAAAGACTATTTACATACGTACTAGAGCACTTTCTAGAACTTATTCTATAAATAAAGTACCCTTCCTATTACTTTTTCGTCCCTTTTTAGTTACTTGACTACTTTTCTCGAATAAAGAAAATGAACCTTTACACACTGCATTTTTATGTTATGATTTGAGCGCTTTTAGTAAGCCGTATCGAGCAACACTCTTCCCGCAAAAGAAAGAAAAAGCCTAGGCCTTCTTTATTTATTTAAAATTTATTTAAATAAGCCCTCTTCTCCGAATCTCATAAAATTGAAAACCCTCGTGCAAAACGTTATCACTCTCATTTTCATGATTTTTTCTGATCCTATCTTGATTTGATTACGCCCAATCCCCCTGGTTGACAAAAGGGCCGTTTGTATCTAATAATGTCATTGTAGCGGGTATAGTTTAGTGGTAAAAGTGTGATTCGTTCTATTAATCCCC